AACAACATAGACATAGTGATTGTCCAACGAAATACTCCACATAATAAAATATTGCCTTGGGCAAGTCACATATTGCGCGTTACCGCCTGTTTTATTATTTGTTGTATTATTTTAGAAATTTGATTTATGCTATGCTTGCTTTATTGAACTTGTTTGATATCATGGTTCAAAACAGTCAAAATAGGTGTACTTTACAAATCCTTTTAGAAATCCAAAGAGGTTCCCATGGAACTGAACCCCTGGATCATCTGTCAACTACTCAATCAATTATTTCTTTGGACTGCTAAAAAAAGATTATGTGATTTTCTTTTATTAATATACGCCTATACTTTTTTTCCTTCATCGATTTGATTCTTTCGATGGATATCGGGATTCTCATATTGAAAAGAATCCGAAATTCTAGGAATTAGAGCCGTAAGAGTAAGAGTTGCCCTTCTATTTTTTTCTATTGATGATTGCAATCAACACAAATTAAATAGATAAAGATAAAGCAAAGAAATAGAATTTGTACGCTATGTACTTCCATTCCATATATGTATGGAATTGATATCTATATGTAATTGATGTCTATGAAGATACATATTGTCGATTGATCTATATGTAATTGATGTCTATGAAGATACATATTGTCGATTGATCTATATTAAACCTCTATCTTTATACAGTACGACTTTATATACTACAATAACAATAATATAATAAGTAATAAGTATAGTATGGTAGAAAGAAATATATGAATCTTTCTACCATACTATCAAATCTCATAGAATACTGATAATTCTAGTCCGCTTGTTTCATTTAAGACACGATTTTTGAATACTTTTCATTTTTTTTTTCAATCATTGATAAGAACGAAACAGTCAAGTTTAAGTCAAATTAATCATTTTGACTGACTGTTTTTACGTATATTATAAGTAAAAAAGCAGTAGGAACTAGAATGAACAGTGCAGTAGCAATAAATGCGAGAATATTTACTTCCATAATCTCATCGTTTCGTTTTTATTGAATTTGAAATAACTCGGGATTTCATCCCATAGAGCTGATAAATCTTTCGCCTGTAAATGCAATATTCAATGGTATGAATTACATCTCGATGATATCGAATCGGATCAATATCATGAATAACAATACAATATCTGAGCTATCAAATTAATGGATTCCTCGTCGAGAATGAAATAGTATAACATAGGAAGATCCTTTATCCATACCGAATTGAAATTTGGATTCCGAATCCGATCAATAATCCCTTTGCGTTATTTAGCATTCTGTTCCATTCTTTAGTTTATAGAAACCCCCAATAAAATAAACAATACAATAAATGTAAAATGTAAACAAAGAAGAGGTTAAGTTCTAACCTCCCTTTAATGATCTAATCTTCTTGGAAAACAAAAAAGTATAATAAGGAGAGTCTGGGTATAAAAAAATCTAGTATTCCATCAAATTCATTAAAAAGTTTGTTCTTTCTTCGGCAGGACCCTTAAACTTAAAAAAGATTATTCATTCCCTCTCTACGAGAGAGAGCCCTCGCTAAGAGAGATGGGATCCTTCTCTTCTTTGAGCTTTCTTTTTTTTTTATTAATATACTATTTCCTTGGATTAATTATGGGATGCATATATCCAAAATTCCTTGTGAAAGTTCAATGAGATAAATTTTTTCAAATTCACATTACTAATTGAAATTGGTAATTGAGGTTACACAAAATCGGAGCTAGAAAGGGATATACCTTAAATCTTAGGTATATACTTTGAATCTGAAAAGTATTATATCAAAGTGACTGTGTTAAATTTCATTTTGTATGTCCTACTTGAAACATATAGTACTCTATTACACGGATCGGGAATAATAGAAAAAGCCAGACTCAGTACGGTATCTCTTGGAATCCTGAATATGCTTCTACCAATAATTGTACTAATTTACATATGTTTTTCTCCTCTCAATCGGTACTCGTTGAATAAATGGGAATTCCCATATTTCTTTGATGAGAAATGGGAAAGGAAAAATAAATAAATAAAATAAGAGAGCATTCCCCTTGGGAATGAAATTCTAATATTTGTTCTCCTTTTCACAGAAAATGCAGAGATGAATTGATGTATTTTTTTATTGGATTTGGATCCGTCGGGACTGACGGGGCTCGAACCCGCAGCTTCCGCCTTGACAGGGCGGTGCTCTGACCAATTGAACTACAATCCCAAGCAAATAAAAGAAAGTGTACATCATACATATTCTTATGATTTCATTCAAACCCTTTCTATTTTATTTAGATTAGAATAGTCGTATTGTAACAGAAATCCGAGTGATATATTTGATATCCACATGGATATGCACTTTAGTGGGAGCGTCTCGAGAATTGTTAATAATCCTTTCGTTTTTTAGAAATTGATTGATAATCAAATCAATCTTTCAATGAAAAAAAAAGAGTTTTTTTCTTTATTCTTTATTTGGTCCTTTTCCTTAGACTTTCTACTTCCAGATCCTTATATGAATCTAGATGGATCATTAGCAAGCAAGATCGGAATTTGTGGAAAAAAATAAATAGAGCAAACGAACAGCGGTAAAAATATATCAGAAACTTTTACCTTTCTTTAGTCTTCCGTATTCCGATCAGGCATTTCTGGGGAACAAAAAATGGGTTATATCATTTCATGGTGGATCGGCGAATTATTGGGCCGAGCTGGATTTGAACCAGCGTAGACATATTGCCAACGAATTTACAGTCCGTCCCCATTAACCGCTCGGGCATCGACCCAGGAAGAATCAATTCCAGGCTTATTGATAATCCATGATCAACTTCCGTTAGTAGTACCCTACCCCCAGGGGAAGTCGAATCCCCGCTGCCTCCTTGAAAGAGAGATGTCCTGAACCACTAGACGATGGGGGCATACTTACCCGACCGCCATCATACTATGTTCATAGTATGACCAGTTTTTTGAAATTGTCAATATAATGGTATGACTAAATCTGAGGGATCTTTCCCTCTTTCATGATTCCATAGAATCTTTTGATTCGTATTTCGATTCATGAATCATTCATTCGAATCACCATTCTATCAAATTTTTTGAATATTATTGTAATTTTAAAATATTATTTAATTATTCTATTTCTAATTAATTAGAAATAGAATAATTAAATTCTATAAAGAGTAAAATAAATATAAGAATAAATAAGTAGAATAGAAATAATACGAGGTATAGGATCTTTCGGGGAGTGATTGGTCTGCCAGACCAGACAGAAAGGGGAATGAAACCCCATTTCTTCCACTTTCATTCATTTTGTTAAGATTAGATAGACATATTTCTATCTTACACTAAGCCCGGAAATTCAAAAATGAAAAAAAAAAAACGATAAATCTGGAAATATGGGAAGAGGGATCAACAAGTTATTGAAAATTGGTTTTCTCTAAGAATTTGGTTCGGGGGCACAAGTAAAAAAGAGATTTTTATCAACGATTCGAGGAAATATCTTATATCTATGTTGAATCGGTAAGTCTATGTATCAATCAAACGAATTTCGTTATGATTTATGATGGGGATCAATTAACAATTAGGGTTGGTCTTGACACAATTTCTTGCATTGATATTTTTGAAATCCAATCTTACTAAACCATTTATTTTTAGTTTACCCTATACTCACTAGATAAATTGAATTTATCGTTCCGGAATGATCCACTATGTTCATAAGATATATATGGGCAATAAACTATATCTATGTACATCTACAGATTAGAATGTATATCTATCTATATTAGAATCAGTATATGCACTAGACTCATAGTGGCTAATGACTTATTCAGTAATTGAATCAAAAAAATGGGCCCTTTTAACTCAGTGGTAGAGTAACGCCATGGTAAGGCGTAAGTCATCGGTTCAAATCCGATAAGGGGCTTTGGTTTTTTTCATAAAATCCCAGCCAAAGTATTCTTATTTGAAGGGGGAATAGAGATATTGTTGATATTTATACTAATAATCAAAAAGTAACAAACCTTAGCATTCAATTATGAAATTGAATGCTAATAAGCTATCATTATAATGAATAATAATATAGTCATTATAGTTATAAAGTGTTATATAGTGGAACATTTGTTTATTTATTATATTTCTATTATAATTTAGATATATATTATTATTAATAATTGTCCTAGTATTCTTTTTTATTTCTTATATTATTCTTAGATATTAGAAATTCTTATTTATTATTATAATGTATAATGAATAATATTATATTGAATAATGAAAAGTCGTCTCCTTGAATCGTTAAATATCCCTTTCCATTATTCCAACCAAATCCATTCTAAAGATTAGAAAACAACAAAAAAAGTAAGTGGACCTAACCTATTGAATCATGACTATATCCACTATTCTGATATTCAAATTCGATAATTTGATAAAGATGAAATTGTAACAGTCAGTGGGTCTTTTTTTTTTTATTTCATTTTCTCATATTTCTTTTCTTTGGGCTCTGCAAGAATTTGTCGATATTACTGATTAAATATTCTTATTCATAGATGGGTTATAGGAATAAATTGATATTTCCTTCTTCTACAGAGAAAGGCTTCTTCCAAGTCACAACATACAAGCCGTTATTATTAAAATTGAATATCTTTTTTAATTCCAGAACCCAAGACAGGATAAATTTAGATAGATCTAAATTTTTATATCTATCTAAGATTTAGATAGATCTAATTTATCAGATCATGGATTCATGTACCAAATATTTCCATATCGATACATACGATATTTTTGTTCCGACAACGGAACGGGATAGAAAATGTATGCGAGAAAGAGACTTTCATTTACAGTTTTTATTCTTAAATAAAATACAATATTAAAAAAAAAGAATAGGAAATTCATTCTCCTTTTTCGTATTTTTCTAACAGATAAAGGTAAATATAAAAAAAATCTTCGAAGTGCGTTGCTTGCTTTGAACCGCGAAAAGATATACTTTCGAGTTTTATATTCATATGAAAGAAAAGGACATATAAGACAATAAAAGAGTTAAAGTA